ACAAACGCGCTACCAAGCTGCGCTACATCCCTTTTCAAAATTGTTGTATAGTGTCATTGTATAAAATCCATGTCTTGTTTTCCACATCCTTCTTTTTTCCTCTACCTATAGAAATAGGTAGAGAATGTTCTTGTCATTTTTTTCTTTTTTAGGGGGCGGCAAAATTTCATCTGCTGGGTCATTGTACATATGCATTTTAGTTAGTAATTCCTAATTATAATTTCATTTCGTGCAAAAACAAATGATCTTGAACTACAAGATCGGGTTATCTATGATCTATGTATTAGAATATCGAACTAGGACTATATATGTATTACAATATACAATACAAATAAAGAATTACAATAAACAAGAAAAAAAAGAAAATATAAAATATAAAGAAGAAGGAGGATTTTCAATGCGAGATATAAAAACATATCTCTCCACGGCACCTGTGCTAACCACTCTATGGTTTGGGTCTTTAGCAGGTCTATTGATAGAAATTAATCGTTTATTTCCAGATGCCTTGTCATTCCCCTTTTTTTCATTCTGATTGAATTCTTGTATTTATATGTGAAGAAATGAAGAAGATTTGAGATACAATTCTACGTAACATGGCTCCAATTTTGCTCCCTTTTTCTTTCCTATCCTATCCTAAAGAAAAAAGAAAGAGAAAGAAAAGGTGTATCGAACCTCAGTCAAAATATAGTGAATCTACGATAGAATTTTGGGGAAAAGAAATGGAAATGTGAATCCAGTCTAGGGGCACGAAATTCTAACATAGAAAGAAGAAAATACTGAGATTAGGATAGGAATAATTCCTAGTTAGAAAAAATTGTATTACTTAATTATTACTATATTCTGAATATTCTTCTATTAATGAATGAAAAAAAAAATATTGACAAATTCCATTTCTAGTTAGTAACTTTTCTTAATATAGATATAGAATATAGATTCTTTTATTTTCTTCTTATTTCTTCTTTTCTTTTGTATTTGGTTCGGATAAAAAAGAAAATTAGGGGAATTCTAAAGTGAAGTCGATACAAAATGAAAAGGAGGTTCATGGCCAAGGGTAAAGATATCAGAATTCTAGTGATTTTGGAATGTACCTGTTGTGTTCGAAAGGGTGTTAATAAAGAATCGCCGGGCATTTCTAGATATATTACTCAAAAGAATCGACACAATACACCCAATCGATTAGAATTGAAAAAATTTTGTCGCTATTGTCAAAAGTATACGATTCATGGGGAAATAAAGAAATAGATGGAACAGAATGCATGTGTGATTTTTCCAAGGAGCGGGAAGAGTAAGAACTTTACATCTTAACATATATAATACAAACCAAATCCTATTTTGGTCGGATCTGAAATGAATAAGAAAAAATTAGAATTGTATTTTCTAGATTATTTTCTATTTCTATATAAGGAATAAACAAACAAGGAATAAGAAAACCATGGATAAATCCAAACAACCTTTTCGTAAATCCAAGCGATCTTTTCGTAGGCGTTTACCCCCAATTGGATCGGGGGATCGAATCGATTATAGAAACATGAGTTTAATTAGTCGATTTATTAGTGAACAAGGAAAAATCTTATCTAGACGGGTGAATAGGTTGACCTTGAAACAACAACGATTAATTACTATTGCTATAAAACAAGCTCGTATTTTATCTTTGTTACCTTTTCGTAATAATGAGAAACAATTGGAGAGAGTGGAGTCGATCCCTAGAACTACTGGTCCTAGAACTAAAAATAAATAGATATACTCCTCAAAACTCCAATCGGAATTCAAGCTCAGATTAATGTTTTGCTCAAAAAAAAAACTAGAATCCAGATTTGATTCTTGTGTTATAAAAAAGGAAAAATGGGGAAGAAATCTTTTTTTCTTGAAAGATGTTCGTTTATTCCTACTATTCAAATCTTAATTTTTTTTTCTTCTATCTTCCCGGAGTCCATTCTCCGGGAAATTCTGTTTCAATCATTCTTGTTTCCTATCATTCTTGTTTCCTATATAGTAGATTCTATTAACTATTAAGATTCTTTTCTTCCTTTATTTGATTTATATTTTCTTTTTGATTGATGATTTTATTGGAAATCATATCAAAACAATTCTTATTTGATAGGGCTATTTGCGCAAGTATTTTACGATTCAGAAGCAATTGTCTCTTGTACAGATTGTGTATGAATAGGCTATAACTATAGAATAGCCTATCCTCACGAGTTACTGCATTTATCCGAGTGATCCACAAACGACGAAAATCTCTCTTTTTCCTGCTCCTATCTCGATGAGAGGAAACCAAAGCTCTCATTCTTTGTTGAGTAGTCATTCGAGTAAGTCTTGAATGAGCCCCTCTAAAGGTTGATGCAAATAAACGAATTTTTTTTCGACGTCTCCGAGCTGTATATCCTCGTTTAACTCTGGTCATTGAATCAAATGAAACTTTCTTGAATAACTAATTGATTTCTCTTCTTTCAGTCATCCTTTTTCTCCGGTCGATTAATAACAAAACGGATTCTTCCGATATATAAAATATAAATTCCAATGGCTTTTGCGACTATGACCTTCCCGACCACGATTTTTTCTTTCTTCCAGGTATCTTATCTCGCCTGGAAATAAGAAATTTGACTGCTACTAAATAAAAAAGAATAGTGGGTTCCCTCGTTTTTATGGCAACTTTTGAAACGGTGAGGTCCTCTCTATACACCGGAGCCTCTTCTTTCATTTCATCGAATTTTATTGTGAACTTGTATAGTTCACACTCTTTGGCTCTACCCATTCATTTTTCAATTAGAATTCTTTTTTAAATTCTAATTAGAAAGTAATAGTACTTTTCACAAAAAGCTATCCATACAGTGACGGCATTTAATTCTGAAAGTTGGCTAGGTAGCTGACCCTGTTAGTCCGTTTTTTCAAAAATAGGAGCATAACCTTTTTGCTTCTTATAAGACTATTTCCTCCGCTTAATGGATAACTATTTGCTACCAATGGAGAATTGCTTCTCATCTCAAACGGAGTGATTGGATTTGCACCAATAGAAACCATAAATTCCATAACATAATACGTAGATGATAGATCATCATTTTTAGATAAGAGTCAATTAAATGCCCGTCTTCCACTCTATCTATCCTAATTCGTTGGTAGTGGTCGTTTATACTGGAAAAAATTTTTTTATTTCTTCAAACTCATGATCTGAACTGAACGAGTCGCACATACACCCTAGTACATGTTCCTCGACGCTGAGGACATCCTCGAAGAGCGGGAGATTTCGTGACATTTCTTATTGGCTGTCTTGCGTTTCTAATAAGTTGTTTAATGGTTGGCATGTTGTGTCTATAGAATCTCATTCTAGATAGAATAGAGCGGGTTGGCTTAGATCGATCTTAACCTGATGGTTGATTATTATGAATGATTTCTATTCACACAGAAAATTCCATTTTTGAAATGGAATTCTATATTTATACGAAATCCCCAGTATTTTCATTTTCGATCGCTACAAGATCAACGATGCCATGAGCTTGGGCTTCTGTTGCTGACATAAAAACATCCCTTTCCATATCTTCGGATATAACCCATAAAGGGTTGCCCGTTCTTTGTACATAAACTTTTGTGAGGGTTTCGCGAAGCTTCAATAGTTCTTCTGCTTCCAGGATAAATTCCCCTGCTTGTGCCTCGTAAAAAGAACTAGCAGGTTGGTGAATCATAACCCTGATGATATTGACATAACATAATGAACGGTTCTTCTATCTCTATCTCGCACGATTGGGTTAAAGTAAGGGGGAATTAAAATAACAAGAAAAAAATAGAATGAAACAACCGTACGGGCATCTTTTTTACATTGCATACGGCTCTGCAATGGAATTTCTTCTATCGAAAAGAATAAATAGAACCCATCCAAATCGTTAAATGGTCCATTTACCACCCTTCCTTTCATATTCATAGTAGTAAAAAAAAAAAAATACTATGATGGTTCTGTTGCTTTATATATTTATATATTTATCTCGTCTGTGGTTTAGCAATCCCAAAGTTTCTTTTTGATACGATCCAATTTTTTTTACTCTTTCTCTCATAACATAAAGATAGGAAAGAGACTTCTGGTGTGGAAGAAAAATGGTTTGTGACGCTGAAATTTACTCTTGACACATAAGATCAAATTGGGAATAACCCTTCTTTCATACTACTATCTCAATACAAAATCTCATTTTAGAAAAAAACAATAATGGTTTGTTCATATCGAACTCGAAGTGCCATGCTATTATTACTTATTCTTTATTTGATTTTCTTTTTTTATTTGATTCATATTCGATACAGCGAAGGCATAGTCTTCTTTTTTTTCTCAAATAAAAACTCATTGGCGCCAAGCGTGAGGGAATGCGAGACGTTTGGTAATTTCTCCTCCGACCAGAATGAAAGATCCCATTGAAGCGGCTAATCCCATACATATTGTATGTACATCCGGTGACACAAATTGCATAGTATCATAAATAGCTATTCCTGGTATTACCCATCCGCCTGGAGAGTTTATAAACAAATAAAGATCCCTAGTATCATCTTCTATGCTGAGATATACCATGAGACCAACAAGTTGATTCGAAATCTCGCTATCAACCTCTTGGCCTAAAAAAAGTAATCTTTCTCGATGAAGTCGGTTGATTAGGGCAAAATTGTATCCCTGAGGAACCGTACGTGCACCTTTGGATGCATACGGTTCGAAAGAATTGCGAAAAAAAAATCAATGTGTCGATTCCAGTCCTATTTCTTTTTTTTTTTGTAACATGAGTTTTGGCCTTCTTCCCCTTCCCTATATTCTATAATGTAGAAAATAAAAAAGAATTTTATGAACTTATTGAACTAACTTCTCATTGATGTATTGTTTCATCGAAATTCAAATAACGATGTCATTTTCTTGTTCCTGAATGGGCCCTTTCAATTCTTTTAGGTTCTTGTTCTACTCCGGAGGAAGATTTGCCCGAATTCCATCTGCGCATATAGGGCAAATGGGTTCAGTACCACTTCTTTTTTTT